TAAATAGTCAGACTTTCTATTACTATTATTATATATAAAATCCTTTTCCTGGCCTAGTTGGGAGTTCCTATCTTATAAGTTAATAAATGGATTAAGGGAAGAAACTTTTTTCAATAGTCTTTAATGGTATAAAAAAGGAAAAAAATAGGGAAAAGCCCGCTATCGGAATCGAACCGACGACCATCGCATTACAAATGCGATGCTCTAACCTCTGAGCTAAGCGGGCCCCACATAAGAAAAAAAAATAAAAATTTTCTATGCATAGGAATTCAATACACTTATAGTATTAGTGTATAGTGTACTGTCTATAGAAATATAGTAGAAAAATCGTAAAATCTAGAATTTTGGAATAAAATAAATAGTGAATATTATAGAACATAATGATTCATATAGCGATATAGAACTTCTAGTTCTTTATCTCTAAATAGAAATTGGATTCTATTTGATTTGATAGTCAATCTTAAATATTTGTTTGTAGTATAGTCAAATTGGATTTTTTTATTCCATTGGAAATTCTTTTTATTACACCTCTTTAGTTATATTATAATAATTCTACTCTTTTTTTCTATTTTTTTCGAAGAAGTTGAATTATTTACTTAGTTATAATTATAACTAATCGGACATTCCTCGGCTTTCGTTCGTAAAGGAGGCAGTTAAGAAAAAAAAAAAAAAAAGAATCGATCCTTCAAGTATACCAACTTACATGGGAAAAGTTGCAGTAATAAAAACATATAGAAAGGGTATATGTCAATCTATATTGAATTGCCGATATACCAAGGATAAAATCCAATTTGATTGGAGCAAATACAGGTTTAGAAAGAAAATCTTTTTTAGAGATGGTAATCGATACCTAAAACCTAAAAAATGCAAAGGTTCCTGCAGAAATGAAAAAAAAAAATGATCTCATAATGAGATCCTAATCTCAAAACAAAAGGGAAGGGGATATGGCGAAATCGGTAGACGCTACGGACTTAATTGGATTGAGCCTTGGTATGGAAACCTACTAGGTGATAACTTTCAAATTCAGAGAAACCCCGGAAAAAAAAATGGGCAATCCTGAGCCAAATCCTGTCTTCTCAAAATAAAGGTTCATAAAGCGAAAAGGGGATAGGTGCAGAGACTCGATGGAAGCTGTTCTAAAACAAATGGAGTTGACTGCGTTGGTAGATGAATCTTTTCATCGAAACTTCAGAAAAGATGAAGGATAAATGGATCTATTGAATACTAAAATATCTAAAAAAAAGGAATGACGGCCCGAGTCTGCATCTGTATTTTTTTAGATGAAAAATAGAAGAATTGGTGGGAATTGATTCCACATTCAAGAAAGAATCGAATATTCATTCATCAAATCACCCCACTCCATAGTCTGATAGTTTTAGTCTTTTTTTAAAGAACTGATTAATTAATTGGACGAGAATAAAGATAGAGTCCCGTTCTACATGTCAATACCGACAGCAATGAAATTTATAGTAATAGGAAAATCCGTCGACTTTTAAAATCGTGAGGGTTCAAGTCCCTCTATCCCCAAAAGCCTATTTTCTATCTATCCTACCCTTTTTTTTCTTTTTTGCTGGCGGTTCCCAATTCCCTTTTCTCATTTTTTTTTCAACGTATGGAGGCGTAAATGACTTTCTCTTATCACATGTGATATAGAATACACATCTAAATTTAGAAAGGAATTCCTAATTGAATGATTCACAATCAATAGCATTACTCATACCGAAACTTACAACTTGCAAAGTCGTCTTTTTAAAGACCTAAGAAATTACATACAGGACTTGGGGAAAACTTTGTAATTCCCCCCCTGTACCTTTAATTGACATAGACCCCAGTCCTCTCCTAAAATGAGGATGGAATGTTCCATTGGAAATGATCTGGATAGCTCAGTCGGTAGAGCAGAGGACTGAAAATCCTCGTGTCACCAGTTCAAATCTGGTTCCAGATACAGGGTTTCATTGTATAAGACCTTTTTAGAAAGTAATTGATAGGAAGCAAGATCCATATTCATTTCGAATATGGATCATAATTCCTACATACTTTTTCTATATTTACGAGAAATACCCCATCTATTTGATATTTATAGATGGGTAGAGTTTCTTAAATTTCATTTTAAAATATTATTATTATTCTAAACTAAATATTCTAAAATGAAATTTAAGAAACGCTTTTTTTCTTTCGTTCAAAAAATGTTATTTCCTATTCAATCTCCCAATTCCTTCCGATATGACTTTATCGAACCGATCTAAGCAAATCTAAGAAATAGGCCCAGTACGAAGTTCATGATGCAGAACTCGTTTGATGGTTCGGCTCCTATGAAAAAAAAAAAACGGTAAGAATCCCAACGAATTCCTAATTCGATTGTTAGCCTATCTATAATCCATATATCGCCTAATACATAATACAAATGAGATCTCTTTATTATTAATCTAGAATAGAAAGTACAATCCTTAAATCTCTTTGGATAAGTGTAAATTCCTTTCTTATCATTCAATGAGCATCT